CTATTTTCACTTCACAACCCATAACGAATGAGATTTTTCATTTATGAAAAAAAAAAAATATTTCAGTTGCTACAACTATATGATCGACACGTCATATAGTAACTGGTTTCTTGGATATCGATAATACGAAGCAATGAGCTGGTTATAAGTTCTATAGTTATTAGTTAGGGTCCATTCCATTTTTTGGATTCCCAACTCTAAAGAAAAACCAACGAGTCACACACTAAGCATAGCAATTCCACCAAAAGTTCAATCGAATTTTTTATTCAACCCTATATAATTATAATTGCTCACTTTTCATTGAAGGTAAAAAGAATAGTTTGCCCTTTTTTGTTCTATCACTGAATAGAATGGCAAGGAAAGTCCCATCATCGCTTGTCTACAAATATCCAAATTTTTATTCCTAATACTCCATAGATAGTTCGAACTGTATAGGAACAATGATCAATTTTAGCTCGAATGGTTTGTAGGGGTACCCTACCTTCTCTGATCCATTCGACGCGTGCAATTTCTTTTCCGTCGATACGCCCTGCTATTTGCACTTGAATTCCTTTTGTATCTGCTTTTTTAGTTAATTCAATAGCTTTTTTCATTGCCTTTCGAAAGGAAACTCTATTCTTTAATTGTAGAGCTATATATTCTGCAAGAAAATTAGGTTGTCTATAAGGTTTTGTAACTTTTGTGATATCAATGTTAAGTTTCCAGTTCACAGAATTCAATCCTTTTTGTACATCGATCTGTAATTCTTTAATTCCTCGCGTTCGACTCTCTTTTAATAAATTTGGGGATCCAATATGGATAATGATCTGAATCAAATCGATTTTTTTTTGAATTTCTATATGTGCAATTCCTTCAAAAACCGAGGAGATTTTCCTATTTTTTTGTACATACTTCTTGATACAATCCCGTATTTTTTCATCTTCCTGTAGACCCAGAGAATAACTTTTTGATTGTGCGAACCAAAGGGATCGATGCTTTTGGGTTTCCCCAAGTCGTAAACCAAGTGGATTTATTTTTTGACCCATATTTTTGTTCTCTCTTCCTCCCTTTCTCTAAATATTTTTCTATTATAAGATTTTTTCATATATCTTTTGTTTCGAAATAGATATTTCATCCGTTTTCTTTTGAGAGCTATCCCTTACTACAATAGTGATATGACAAGTAGGTCTTTTTATCGGATAACTACGTCCTCGAGCCCGAGGTTTTAACCTTTTCATGATAGTACCTCCATTAACTTCGGCTTTACTAATGACTGAATCGGCTTCGTTGAAACTTTTATTGTGACTAGCATTTGCTGCTGCAGAATAAACCAATTTGAAAATTGGATAAGATGCTCGATAAGGCATGAGTTCAAGTAGCATAAGTGTTTCTTCGTAGGAACGCCCGCGGATCTGATCAACGACTCTTCGTGCTTTGTGAGCAGACATACGGACATTTTGAGCTACAGCTCTTACTTGTGTAATTAAGCTCTCCTTCGTCTTTATCTTTTGCAAAACCCTCTTCCACTTTCTCCATTTTGACATAAGGTTCACCTCCCACCAATGAGTGATGAGCGCATACTTCACTTTATTAAATTAACGGCGAGATCTATTATCCTTTTTCGGATGTCCGTTGAAAGTTAGAGTAGGCGCGAATTCTCCCAATTTGTGACCGACCATACTATCTGTTATGTAAATAGGTAAATGTTCCTTTCCATTATGGATAGCAATTGTATGTCCGACCATTGTGGGTATAATGGTAGATGCCCGAGACCAAGTTAATATTATCTCTTTTTCCTCCTTGATGTTTAGTTTCTCAATTTTTCTCAATAAATGATTAGCTACAAAAGGATTTTTTTGGGGTAAGCGTGTCACAGTTATTGATTTCTCCTTTTTTCTTTTGTAAATATGAAGAAACCTATTCTATTGGATTTTCCATATTCATATTCCTATTTACGGCGACGAAGAATCAAACTATCACTATATTTATTCCTTTTCCTACTTCTTCTTCCAAGCGCAGGATA